CTCAAAATCTCGTGCTAAAGAGCGTGGAGGTTCGAGTCCTCTTCAAGGCATAATATTGAGATGAGAATGCTCATTGAATGAGCAATTCCATAACAGATTTCGGATCTAATCAATATTGATTAGATCCGAAATCTGTTTCTACGGCTAAGGAATGGGGAATCTTTCTCCTGTTACATGAATCAAATGTTTCATTTCATCCGGGAAAAGCCATCTCTTTCTCAACAATGTCTTTGTCATTTGATCCAATAGTGTTCCGTTAGATAGGAACAGATTTGATAAATACTGATAACTCTCGGATAGAGTATTAGAACGGAAAGATCCATTAGATAATGAACTATTGGTTCTAAACCATCTCTGGCGATGAATCAACAATTCGAAGTGCTTTTCTTGCGTATTCTTTATGAACCAGCGTTTATATATAGATGTAGGAGGATTTGTTTGGGAAGCAATAAGCCCCTTTGACATCTCCTCATCTGCAAAGAATTCTCGACGTGAAAACACAGAGACAAAGGGCTGATCTTTGAATAGGGAAAGGAATGGATCCGCAGGGTCCCAAATGAATTGGCTTGTTCTAAAAAAGCCTTGTTCTTTGGAAGATCTATCTCGTGTCTGGTACTGCATGGTTCCACTCTGCAAGAACTCCGAATCATTCTCTTGAAGCTCATCCTCTTTATGATAAATGATCCGTTTGCCCCGAAATGACCCAGCCCAATAGGGAAATCCCAATTCAGTGGGCCTTTCGATACAATCAAATAGATTGCCATAAGGGCGCCATATTCTAGGAGCCCAAACTATGTGATTGAATAAATCCTCCTCTATCTGTTGCGGATCGAGGGCCCCTTCTTCAAACTCCGATTCGTATTTTTCATATAGAAATCTCTGATCAACGATAGAACAAGATCCATTTTGCATCATATCTAACTGATTCCTTGGTTCGGAACGAAGAAGCAATGTCACTCGATTATTATCAAACTGACTGCAATCTTTTTCTGTCCGTGAGGATCCCGCCAGAGCCAGAGCGCCTTCTACTTCTACTTCTAATAGTAATAATAGTAATAGGCCATGAACTAGATCAGAATCATTCTCAACGAATCCATAAGAAGTGATCCAATTTTTTTCATCGGGTCTGGATGAAGACCAAAGATCTTGAGCGACCGATCCGGCAGAACAACTCAAAAGATAAAGAAGTATCGTTAATTTCTTCATGCTCGTTCCAAGTTCGAAGTACCATTTGTACAAATAAGAATCCCCTCCCTTACATGATTTCTTCTTCATATAGATAGATATAGGATCTATGGGGCAATTACTTAGAAGTACATTTTGTGCAACAGCCCTTCCTATCTGATAGAAAAGGATCCCATGATCCTGAACTGATCTTATCTGGGATCGAAAATGCCAAGTTTTTCTATGAAGAGCTGATCTAATTGTATTAGTTTCTATAATGGATTTCTTCTGTGTAATACTAATTGATAGGGCCTCATTGATAAGTGCTACAAGATCTCGTGCATTGGAACCCATGGTTATGGACCCGAATCCAGTAGTATGGAACATCTTCTTTTCCAAGTGAAATCCCCTAGTATATGAAAGAATGAAAAAGTGCTTTCGTTGTTGTGGAAGAAGAAGCCTTCGTATCTTAATGCATGTATTTAATTTATTCGGAGCTATTAGAGCGGGATCCACTTTTTGGGGAATATGAGTCGAAGCAATAACAAGAATCTTTCCAGTGGAACATCTTTCACTGGAGAGATAGTTCTCTAATAGACCGAGGGATAAGTAATTCGACTCATTCACATGCAGATCATGAATGTTTGGAATCCATATTATGCAAGGAGACATTGCTTTTGCTAATTCGAATTGAAGGGTGATCTCAAATCGGTCTATTTTCGGCGTCATATACATAGTTAGCACATTCGTCATAGTTAGCAGCTCCATATCAATATCAAGGTCATCATCACTATCATCAATACCATCACTATCATCAATATCGTCACTATCATCAATATCGTCACTATCATCAATATCGATATCATCAATAAGATAACCTTTAAGCTTGTCGTCCAGGAACTTGTTCGGAAATACCGTAATGAAAGGAACATAGGAGTTTGTCGCTAGGTATTTGACCAAACAGGATCGTCCAGTTCCTATAGAACCTATCACTAAAATACCTCTAGAAGGGGATAGGGCTAAGCGGAGCGAAAAGGGTTTTCCATGAGGAGATGGGGAATGAAAACTATTAGCCCCACACGAGGTTTGTGAATAAGTGATTGTCTGATAATGAGCAAGGAATATCCGTCTTTCTGCTAAACAGGATCTATTGAACTCATAATTCATTAGATCCTTTTGATGAATGTCAACTAAGTATCGTAAGGAAATTGATCCCGGTTGTTCAATCATTTGATAACCAGAGTCATTCTTTGATAAATGATCACTATGAGTCAGACTCAATAGAATTTGATCAATCCCTTTTTCTGTCGTTAAGGTGGAGAACTGAACCAAGAAT